TTAAAAATAAGCTAAAGTAAGCTTTTGGGTTCATACCCCAAATATAAAGGAAATCCCTTTTTTTTAAAAATAAAGTGCCTGATAAAAAGGATTATTCTGATAGGATAAATTATGTAAAATTTTACCTTTATTATATTTTATAGAATTAAACTATATCTTATAATTTCAAAAATTATCGTGCATCTTACACTAAAATATAATTTTTTTTTAATATGAGTAAAACTCACTATGTTTATAATCTCTATTTTAGATTTTATTTATAATTAATTCAAATAAAATATTTTTTTTATTTATTGTATTTTTTAGAACCTTAATTTCTATTTCAGCAAATTCATGACTAGGATGTTGAATTGGTTTAGAAATTAATTTATTAAGATTTATCCCCCTAATATCAAACCCCAATAATTTATTAAACTCAGAAGCATCGTTAAAATATTTTTTAACTCAATCTATTGCATCTATTAATTTTCTATTTTCTATTTTATTAAATCTTTTTCTATTAAAAAATTTTTTTATAAATAATATTTTATCTATTCTTATTAACTCATCATTATTAATAAAAATAGGTTCTATCCCCTTTCATTTTTGATTTCCTAATATTATAGAAGGACTATCATGATTTAATTGTTTTATTTTAATAACATGACAAAAAATTTCTCCTATAATTTTATTATCTTATTATATAAATTTAAAATTTTTATTTTTAATTATAATTTTTAATGTATTAATTGGAACTATTAGCAGATTTAATCAAACATCATTACGAAAATTAATAGCTTTTTCATCAATTAATAATTTAGGATGAATATTATCAGCACTATCTATTAGAGAAAATTTATGAATATTATATTTTTTATTATATTCATTATTTATTTCTATTATATGTTTTTTATTTTATATTATTAATGTTTTTTATATTAATCAATTATTTAACTTAAATTTAAATTTTTCGATTAAATTTTCAATTTTAATTAATTTTTTATCATTGGGAGGATTACCCCCATTTCTAGGATTTTTTCCTAAATGAATAATTATTAATTATTTGTTATATAATAATTTATTTATTATTTCCTTTATTTTTACAATATCAAGATTAATTATATTATTTATTTATATTCGAATTATTTACTCATCTTTTATATTTTATTATATTAAATTAAAATGATATAAAATTTTTATTAAAAATAATTTTATAATTTTTATTAATATTTCTAGATTTATTTCTTTATTAGGAATAATTATTAGAACTTTATTTTTTTTTTAAGGTTTTAAGTTAAATTAAACTAATAATCTTCAAAATTATTTATAAAGAAATTTCTTTAAGCCTTAGTATACTTTACACCTTAAAATTTGCAATTTCATATCATTATTGAATATAAGACTAATTATAATAAAAGAGAAAATTCTCGTTAATAAATTTACAATTTATCGCTTACAACTCAGCCATTTTATTAGCGAAAATGATTATTTTCAACAAATCATAAAGATATTGGTACTTTATATTTTATTTTTGGAATTTGAGCAGGTATAGTAGGAACCTCATTAAGTTTATTAATTCGAACTGAATTAGGAAATCCAGGATCATTAATTGGCGATGATCAGATTTATAACACTATTGTTACAGCTCATGCTTTTATTATAATTTTTTTTATAGTTATACCAATTATAATAGGAGGATTTGGTAACTGATTAGTACCTCTTATATTAGGAGCTCCAGATATAGCTTTTCCACGAATAAATAATATAAGATTTTGATTATTACCCCCATCATTAGTATTATTAATTTCTAGTAGAATTGTAGAAAATGGAGCAGGAACAGGATGAACAGTGTACCCCCCACTCTCATCTAACATTGCCCACGGAGGATCTTCAGTTGATTTAGCAATTTTCTCTCTTCATTTAGCAGGAATTTCTTCTATTTTAGGAGCTATTAATTTTATTACAACAATTATTAATATACGAGTAAATGGTATATCTTTTGATCAAATACCTTTATTTGTTTGAGCTGTAGGAATTACAGCATTATTATTAGTTCTTTCTTTACCAGTATTAGCTGGAGCTATTACCATACTTTTAACAGATCGAAATATTAATACTTCATTTTTTGATCCAGCTGGTGGAGGAGATCCAATCTTATACCAACACTTATTTTGATTTTTTGGTCATCCAGAAGTTTATATTTTAATTTTACCAGGATTTGGTATAATTTCACACATTATTTCTCAAGAAAGAGGAAAAAAAGAAACTTTTGGATGTTTAGGTATAATTTATGCAATAATAGCAATTGGATTATTAGGATTTATTGTTTGAGCTCACCATATATTTACTGTAGGAATAGATATTGATACACGAGCTTATTTTACATCAGCAACTATAATTATTGCCGTACCTACAGGAATTAAAATTTTTAGTTGATTAGCCACATTACATGGAACACAAATCAACTATAGACCTTCTATATTATGAGGTTTAGGGTTTATTTTTCTTTTTACAGTAGGTGGATTAACAGGAGTTGTATTAGCAAACTCATCTATTGATATTACATTACATGATACTTATTATGTAGTAGCCCACTTCCATTATGTTTTATCTATAGGAGCTGTATTTGCCATTATAGGAGGATTTATTCACTGATATCCCTTATTTACAGGTTTAATAATAAATAATTATTTATTAAAAATTCAATTTATTTCAATATTTATTGGAGTAAATTTAACCTTTTTTCCCCAACATTTCTTAGGTTTAGCAGGTATACCACGTCGTTATTCAGATTATCCAGATAGATTTGTTTCATGAAATATTATTTCCTCTTTTGGATCATATATTTCTCTCATTTCCATAATAATAATAATCATTATTGTTTGAGAATCAATAATTAATCAACGTATTATCTTATTCCCCTTAAATATACCTTCTTCAATTGAATGATATCAAAATCTACCACCTTCAGAACACTCTTATAATGAATTACCAATTTTAAGTAACTTCTAATATGGCAGATTATATGTAATGGATTTAAACCCCATTTATAAAGGTTTTATCCTTTTTTTAGAAATGGCAACATGATCTAATTTAAATTATCAAAATAGAGCATCACCTTTAATAGAACAAATTATTTTTTTTCACGATCATACTTTAATTATTTTAATTATAATTACAATTTTAGTAGGATATTTAATATTAAGTTTATTTTTTAACTCTTATATTAATCGATTTTTATTAGAAAATCAAATAATTGAATTAATTTGAACTATTTTACCAGCTATTACTCTAATTTTTATTGCATTACCTTCCCTTCGTTTACTTTATTTATTAGATGAACTTAATAACCCATTAATCACATTAAAATCAATTGGTCATCAATGATATTGAAGTTATGAATATTCAGATTTTAACAATGTTGAATTTGATTCATATATAATTAACTCTAGAGAAAATATTAATAATTTTCGTCTTTTAGATGTCGATAATCGAGTTGTTTTACCAATAAATAATCAAATTCGTATTTTAGTAACAGCTACAGATGTTATTCACTCATGAACAGTCCCATCTTTAGGAGTAAAAGTAGATGCTAACCCTGGACGACTAAATCAAACAAGATTTTTTATTAATCGCCCAGGAATTTTTTTTGGACAATGTTCTGAAATTTGTGGAGCAAATCATAGATTTATACCAATTGTAATTGAAAGAGTCTCAATTAAAAATTTCATTAATTGAATTAATAATTATTCATTAGATGACTGAAAGCAAGTATTGGTCTCTTAAACCACTTCATGGTAATTTAGCACCTACCTCTAATGAAAGAATTAGTTAATTAATAACATAAATATGTCAAATTTAAATTATTACTAAAGTAATATTCTTTTATTCCTCAAATAATACCAATTAATTGAATTTTTTTTTTTATTTTTTTTATTTGTATTTTTTTAATTTTTATTATTATAAATTTTTATATTTTTAATTATAAAATAATTAAAATAAATAATAAAAATATAATTAAAATTTCCCCCAACCAAAATTGAAAATGATAAATAATTTATTCTCAATTTTTGATCCATCAACTAATATTTTAAATTTACCATTAAATTGAATTAGAACTTTTATTGGATTAATATTTATTCCTTATTCTTTTTGATTTATTCCTAATCGACATTTTATTTTATGAAATTTAATTTCAAATAAACTTCATAACGAATTTAAAACTCTTTTAGGTAGAAATAGATTTAAAGGATCAACATTCATCTTTATTTCACTTTTTTTCTTTGTTTTATTTAATAATTTTTTAGGTTTATTTCCATATATTTTTACTAGAACTAGACATTTAAATATTTCCCTATCAATTTCATTAACATTATGATTAAGATTCATAATTTATGGATGAATTAATAATACTCAACACATATTTATTCATATAATTCCCCAAGGTACACCTACAATTCTTATACCATTTATAGTATTAATTGAAACTATTAGTAACATTATTCGACCAGGAACTTTAGCTGTTCGTTTAACAGCTAATATAATTGCAGGACATTTACTATTAACTCTACTAAGAAATACAGGAACTAATATATCAAATTATTTCTTAATTATTTTAATTTTTATTCAAATTTTACTATTAATTTTAGAATCAGCAGTTGCAGTTATTCAAGCTTATGTAATTACTATTCTTAGAACACTTTATTCTAGAGAAGTTAATTAATGTCAATAAACCAAAATCACCCATATCACTTAGTAGATTATAGACCATGACCATTAACTGGAGCAATTGGAGTTATAACTTTAGTTACAGGATTAATTAAATGATTTCATAACTTTAATATAAATCTTCTCATATTAGGTTATTTAATTGTATTATTAACTATATATCAATGATGACGAGATGTATGCCGAGAAGGAACATATCAAGGTAAACATACTATATTAGTATCTAATGGACTTCGATGAGGAATAATTTTATTTATTATTTCAGAAATTTTTTTTTTTATCTCATTTTTTTGAGCATTTTTTCATAGAAGTTTATCCCCAAATATTGAAATTGGAGCTATATGACCTCCTATAAGTATTATTCCATTTAATCCATTTCAAATTCCTTTATTAAATACAATTATTTTAATTACATCAGGAATTACAGTAACTTGAGCTCATCATTCTATTATAGAAAATAACTTTACTCAAACCTCACAAAGATTATTTATTACAATTATCTTAGGAATTTATTTTACAATTTTACAAGCTTATGAATATTTAGAAGCACCTTTTACTATTGCAGATAGAATTTATGGATCAACATTTTTTATAGCAACAGGATTTCATGGTCTTCATGTAATTATTGGAACAATTTTCCTAGCTACATGTTTTATCCGCCACTTAAATAATCATTTTTCAAGAAATCATCACTTTGGATTTGAAGCAGCAGCATGATATTGACATTTTGTAGATGTAGTTTGACTTTTCCTCTACATCTCAATTTATTGATGAGGAAATTAATTATTTATATAATATATTTAGTATATTTGACTTCCAATCAAAAAGATTAATAATTTAATTAATATAAATAATCATTATATTAATAATTTTATCCTTAATAATATTTGTAATTTCAAATTTATTTATAATAATTTCATTTATTATTTCAAAAAAATCACTTCTTGATCGAGAAAAATGTTCGCCATTTGAATGCGGATTTGATCCCAAATGCTTAGCTCGAATTCCGTTTTCATTACATTTTTTTTTAATTACTATAATTTTTTTAATTTTTGATGTAGAAATCGCCCTTATTTTTCCCCTTATTCCAACATTTAAAATAGTTAATTTTTTAATCTGATATAAAACTAGATTTTTTTTTATTATTATATTATTAATTGGTTTATATCACGAATGAAACCAAAATATATTAAACTGAATCAACTAACTTAATAAAATAATTATTAAATTAGGATTATAGTTTATAAAAAACATTTGATTTGCATTCAAAAAATATTGAAATTCAATTTATCTTAAATAAGAAGCAATTTGCATTTAGTTTCGACCTAAAAGATAGAGTTTATTATTACTCCTTATTTATTAATTGAAACCAAATTAGAGGTATATCACTGTTAATGATAAAATTGAATATAAATTCCAATTAGAAATATTCTACAATTAAGCTGCTAACTTAATTTATAGTGATTAAAATCATTAATATTTCTTTTTAATTATAATTAATTTATATAGTTTATAATAAAACATTACATTTTCATTGTAAAAATAAAATAAATANATTTTTATAWATATATATATATATATATATATATATWTAAAGATTAATCAATCACCCTAATATCTTCAATATTATACTCTAAACTTAAGCTATTTAAATTATTTATAATATTAATATAAAAATAAAAATTATTATTCATAAAACAAATCTAAATAAAAAAATTTTAAAATTATTTAACTGATAAACATAAAAAATTATAGAATAATTTTTAATAATATTATAAATACCCTGTCTTTTATAAATTTCACCTCAACCTATATCAATATTTTTTAATAACTTTTGCCCCAATCTTAAAAAACTATAATTTATTATATAAGTTGATAAACCAGGTAAAAATCACATTATAGTTAAAAAAATTCTTAAATTATAAGTTATAATAAATTTATTTATAGAATAAATACCCATATTTCTAATAATATAACCCAATAATATACCAATTAATCTCACATAAATAACTATCATTTTTATATTAAAAGAAAGATAAATTATATAAGGATAAGAAAAAATTATTCATCTTAAAAATCTCCCAGAAACTAATCTTATAAATAATAATAAAAATATTCCCTTTAATATAATAAAATCCTCATCATATAAATTATAAATAGACAATAAATTAAAATCATTTACTATTAAATATATTAATAAACGAATAGTATAAAACATAGTTAAACCTGTAGAAACATAATATAAATAATATACAAATAAATTTAAATTTCTTATTCTAACAACTTCTAAAATTATATCCTTAGAATAAAATCCAGCTAAAAAAGGAATTCCACATAAAGCTAAATTAGAAATATTTATACATAAAGAAGTTAAAGGAATATATATTCTAATTCCCCCTATTATACGAATATCTTGATTATCTCTTATCATATGAATAATAACCCCCGCACATATAAACAATAAAGCCTTAAATATAGCATGAGTTAATAAATGAAAAAAAGCCAAATCACTATAACCTATTCTTAAAATTCTTATTATTAAACCTAATTGTCTTAAAGTAGAAAGAGCAATAATTTTTTTTAAATCAAATTCATAATTAGCACAAATTCCAGCTATAAATATAGTTAAACCAGATAATAATAATAATACCTTAAAAAAAAATATATCAACTAATAAATTATTAAATCGAATTAATAAATAAACACCTGCAGTTACTAAAGTAGAAGAATGAACTAAAGCTGAAACTGGAGTTGGAGCAGCCATAGCGGCAGGTAATCAAGATCTAAAAGGAATTTGAGCTCTTTTTGTTATAGCAGCTAAAATAACTAAAACACCAATAACCTTCATTGAATAATCATTAGATATAAAATTTAAATAAAAAACATAATTTCAACTACCATAATTAACCATTCAAGAAATTAATATTAAAATTATAACATCACCAATTCGATTTGATAATGCTGTTAATATTCCAGCATTATATGATTTAATATTTTGATAATAAATAATTAAACAATATGAAACTAAACCTAACCCATCTCAACCTAAAAAAATTCTAATTATATTTGGTCTAATAATTAATAAAACTATTGAAAAAACAAATAATAATACTAAAATAATAAAACGATTTAAATTTAATTCTGATCTTATATATCTTTTTCTATAAAAAATTACAGAAGAAGAAATTAATGAAACAAATATTATAAATAATAAAGATATTCAATCTAATAAAATAGATATTACAATATTTATAGAATTAAAAGAAATAACCTCTCACTCTAATAATATTACTATATTATTTATAATAAAATAAATTATTAAAAAAAAATTAATTAATATAAAAAAAAATAAAAAAAAAAATCTAATAAAACAAAGAGAATATTTATTAATAACTTAAAATGACTATTAACTTCACATTTTTGATACCACAAATCAATATTTTTTTTAAATTATTTAAGTAAAATCAAATTATTCTATAATCAATTTTTAAAACTAAAATATTTAAAGGTAATCAATGTAATATTAATATTAAATATTCTCGTGAAACCCCTCTATAAAATCTATAAACCCCTAAATTATATTTTCCATGCTGAGTATAAGAAAATAAATATAATCTATAACCCGCTCTAAAAAAAGAAATTCCTATTAATATAATTATTCTAACTCAAGATCAACTCACTAATCTATTAATTAATCTAATTTCACCCATTAAATTTAGTGAAGGTGGAGCAGCTATATTTGAAGATATAAACAAAAATCATCATATTCTTATTGAAGGTATAAAATTTATTATTCCCTTATTTAAAAATAATCTTCGTCTACCCAAACGTTCATATCTAATATTTGATAAACAAAATATACCAGAAGAACATAAACCATGACCAATTATTAAAATATAAGCACCAATAAATCCTCAATAATTTATTGTTATAATACCCCCAATTACTATTCTTATATGAGCAACTGAAGAATAAGCAATTAAAGATTTTATATCAACCTGACAAAAACATTTTAATCTAATATATAAACCCCCAATTAAACTAATAATAATTCAAATAAATCCTACTTTTAAATTAATTTTTTGTAAAATAACTAAAATTCGTAACAAACCATAACCCCCTAATTTTAATATAATAGCAGCTAAAATTATAGAACCAGAAACAGGAGCTTCAACATGAGCTTTTGGTAATCATAAATGAGTAAAATATATAGGTATTTTTACTAAAAAAGCTATTACTATTCTCAAATATAATAATAATATATCATAATTATAAAATTTTATAAAATATATTATTATTCTTCTTATTTTTCTATAAATAAAAAAAATACCCAATAATAAAGGTAAAGAAACAAAAAGAGTATAAAATAATAAATATATTCCAGCTTGAATACGTTCAGGCTGATACCCCCACCCAATAATTAATATTAAAGTAGGAATTAATCTCCCCTCAAAAAATAAATAAAATATAAATAAATTTATTACTCTAAAAGTTAAATATAATATAATTAAAAGTATAACAATATTTAACAAAAAAAAATTATCATAAAATTTTCTTTTATATAAACTTTCTCTTGCCATAATTATTAAACTTCTAATTCAAATTCTTAATAAAATTAAACCATAAGAAATCAAATCACACCCCATTATATAACTTAAATTAGAAAAATTTATAATATTTAATGTCAAATTTATAAATATTAATATTATTATTATTATTATTAATTGAACCATTCAAAACATATTTTTTTTAAAACATAAAGGAATTATAAAAAAAATTATAAATAAAAATTTTATCATTTAAATTAAATTATATCTTTGAAAATAATCATTACCATGAGTTCGAATTATAGAAACTAAAATTGATAATCCTAAAGCTCCCTCACAAACTGAAAAAACTAAAAAAACCATTAATATATATATATTATAATCTAATATTATTAAATATATTATTAAAAAAAAAAAAATTCTTAAAACTATAAATTCTAATCTTAATAATACAATTAATAAATGTTTATGTTTAGAAACAAAAATTATATTACCAAATAAAAATATTAAAAAAATAACTAATCATATATTTATTATCATTTGTTTTTATAGTTTAAAAAAAACTTTGGTCTTGTAAATCAAAAATAAGAAAATTCTTTAAAAACTTCAAAGAAAAAGAATATCTTTATCTATAATCTCCAAAATTATTATTTTTATTAAACTATTCTTTGATATTATAAAAATATTTTTATCTTTATCTTTAATTTCAACATCAATTTTTATATTTTTTTTAAATCACCCATTCTCTATAGGATTAATAATTTTAATTCAAACTCTTTTTATATGTATATTATCAAGAATATTAATTAATACTTATTGATTTTCCTATATTTTATTTTTAATTTTTTTAGGAGGACTATTAGTATTATTCATTTATGTTTCTAGAATTGCCTCTAATGAACTATTTAAAATCTCTTTATTTAATAAAAGATTTTTTTTTTTATTATTTTTATTATTAATTATTAGTTTTTTTTTTAAAAACAATTTATTTTGAATAAATTTTTCATTTAATGATGAAATAAATAATTTTTTCAATTTATTTTTATTTTTTAATAATGAATTTAATTTTAATTTATCTAAATTATATAATGAACAAACCTATATATTAACTTTAATAATAATTGTTTATTTATTTATTACTCTTATTGCAGTAGTAAAAATTACTAATATTTTTTTTGGCCCACTACGATCAAATTTTTAAAATTATATTAATTAAATAACCAATGATAAATATTTTTAAACCTATTCGAAAAACTCATCCAATTATTAAAATTATTAATAATTCATTAATTGACCTTCCTTCACCATCTAATATCTCATCATGATGAAATTTTGGTTCACTTCTCGCCTTATGTTTAATAATTCAAATTATTACAGGACTATTTTTAACTATATATTATACAGCTAATATTGAAATAGCTTTTTATAGTGTAAATTATATCTGTCGAAATGTTAATTATGGTTGATTAATTCGAACATTACATGCTAATGGAGCATCATTTTTTTTTATTTGTATTTATTTACATATCGGACGAGGAATCTATTATGAATCATTTAACTTAATATATACATGAATAGTAGGAGTTATTATTTTATTTTTATTAATAGCTACAGCATTTATAGGATATGTATTACCTTGAGGACAAATATCTTTTTGAGGAGCAACAGTTATTACTAATTTACTTTCAGCTATCCCTTATTTAGGAACAATATTAGTAAATTGAATCTGAGGAGGATTTGCCGTTGATAATGCAACCTTAACTCGATTTTATACCTTTCATTTTTTATTTCCATTTATTATCATAATATTAACAATAATTCATTTATTATTTCTCCATCAAACAGGATCTAACAATCCTCTAGGAATTAATAGTAACTTAGATAAAATTCCTTTTCACCCATTTTTTACATTTAAGGATTTAATTGGATTTATTATTCTAATTTTACTATTAACATTACTTTCTCTTACTAACCCATATCTTTTAGGGGATCCAGATAATTTTATTCCAGCAAATCCATTAGTAACACCTATTCACATTCAACCAGAATGATATTTTTTATTTGCTTATGCCATTCTACGATCAATTCCAAATAAATTAGGAGGAGTTATTGCTTTAGTTATATCAATTTTAATTTTAATTATTCTACCCTTTACTTTTAATAAAAAAATTCAAGGAATTCAATTTTATCCTTTAAATCAAATCTTATTTTGATCTTTAGTTACTATTATTATTTTATTAACTTGAATCGGTGCTCGATCAGTAGAAGCTCCATATATTATTACAGGTCAATTATTAACAATTTTATATTTTTCTTATTTTATTATTAATCCTATTTTAAATAAAATATGAGATAACTTAATTTTTAATAATTAATTAATTAATGAGCTTGTAATAAGCATTTGTTTTGAAAACATAAGAAAGAATATTTATTCTATTAATTTATACTAAAATTATTTAATAACCTAAAAATATTTTTAAGCCTATAAAAAACAATAAAAAATTTAAAGAAACAGGTAAATATCTTTTTCAACATAAATATATTAATTTATCATATCGATAACGAGGTAAAGTACCACGAACTCAAATAAAAAAAAATGATAAAAAAACCAATTTTAAATAAAAAATCAAAGTCAAATCATAACCCCCTATATATATAATTACAAATAATAAACTCATAAATAAAATTCTAGAATATTCAGATAAAAAAATTAAAGCAAATCCTCCTCTTCTATATTCAATATTAAACCCCGAAACTAATTCTCTTTCCCCCTCCGCAAAATCAAAAGGAGTTCGATTAGTTTCAGCTATTAAAGAAGATAAAAAACATAATCTTAAAGGTATTATTATAAATATAAATCAAATTATAACTTGATAATCAAAAAATTTTATTAAATTAAAATCTATAATTATAATAATTCTAGATATTATAATTAAAGATATTCTAACTTCATAAGAAATTGTTTGAGCTACTGCTCGTAATCCACCTAATAAAGAATAATTTGAATTTGACGATCAACCAGCAATCATTAAAGTATAAACCCCAATTCTAGTACAACATAAAAAAAATAAAATACCTAAATTAAATATAATTATATTAAATATATAAGGAATTAGTATTCAAACTATTAAAGATAAAATAAAACTTATCACAGGAGAAAAATAATAAACTAAATAATTTGAATAATTTAAATAAACTTGTTCCTTAGAAAATAATTTAATAGCATCACAAAAAGGTTGTAATAAACCTATATACCCCATTTTATTAGGACCTTTACGAATTTGAATATAACCTAAAACTTTACGTTCTAATAAAGTTAAAAAAGCAACCCCAATTAATACACCAATAATCAAAACTAATATTCCAATTAAAATATTTAATAAATCTATTAATATCATATACTATTTATATATTAAATATAATATATATATATGAATTCTAAAATCATTACAATTTTCTGCCAAAATAGTTTATAAACTATTATTATTAATATTCATTTATATAAAATTATTTTAAATATTTGATCCTTTCGTACTAAAATATTTTTTTTTATTAAAGATAGAAACCAACCTGGCTTACACCGGTTTGAACTCAGATCATGTAAGATTTTAATGATCGAACAGATCAAAACTTTAAACTTTTGCATTTAAATTTTATCTTAATCCAACATCGAGGTCGCAAACTTTTTTTTTTATAAGTACTAAAAAAAAATATTACGCTGTTATCCCTAAGGTAATTTTTTCTTTTAATCATTATTAATGGATCAATCAACCACTTATTTATGTTTAAATTTAAAAAAAGTTTATTAAATTTTTCTATCACCCCAACACAATAATTTATTTAATTAATATATTTAATTATATATTTAATATTAATTAAATAAAATATAAAACTCTATAGGGTCTTCTCGTCTTTTAATGTCATTTTAGCTTTTTAACTAAAAAATTAATTTCTAAACATAAATTAGAGACAGTTTATATTTCATCAAATCTTTCATACAAGTCTTCAATTAAAAGACTAATGATTATGCTACCTTTGTACAGTCAATATACTGCAGCCCTTTAATATATTATCAGTGGGCAGATTAGACTTTAAATTATTATCAAAAAGACATGTTTTTGATAAACAAGTGAATATAAAATTTTGCCGAATTCCTTTAATTTACTTATTCATAATTTTTTTTTAATTTATTATATTATACTAATTTTATCATTATTTCTAATTTTATTTAATTATAAATTATTTTTTCATAAAAATTTAAATTTTTTTATTTTAAATTTTATTTTTAAATAAAATTTTTTATAATAAATTATAATTTTTAAACAATATAAATTTTAAAAATTTTAATTTTAATTACTTATTAATTATAAATTTTTAATTTAAAGCTTATCCCCTAAAATATTAAAATTTAAATTTTTATAATTAATTAAATAATTATAAAATTATTTAAATTTAAAATTAAATTTTTTTCTGAAAAAACTAGATATATTTAAAAACGATTAACATTTCATTTCTAATTAGTTATTTAAAATAATTATACAACATTAACTTTTTTAACTAATTAACTCTTTTAAATTCGAGATTTATTTAAATAAATTATTATTATTTAATAAACTCTGATACACAAGATACAATAATTTAAATTTACTTTTTTATTAATTATATTTCAACTATTTATAAATTCCTTTACAGTAATATTTAACTATAAAACTATTAATTTTTTCTATTAAAAATACTTAAACCCCCATTTTTCTTTTTAATATTAAAATTTTTTTTATTAAATTTAAATTATTAATTTTCCCCCTCAAATTAATTAATTTTTAATTTCTTTTCAATGTAAATGAAATACTTATACAAGCTCTAATTTGATCTTTCTAGAAACACTTTCCAGTACCTCTACTTTGTTACGACTTATTTCAATTTTTAAATGAAAGTGACGGGCAATATGTACATATTTTAATTTTTAATCATTTTAATAAACTAATTAAAATTACATTTAAATCCACCTTCAAATTTTTATTACAATAAAATTATCCATATAAATATATTTAATGTAATCCATCATATTCTTAATTATATTCTGCATCTTGATCTGATTTAATTTTTTATTATAATTTTTAAATATTATTTTTCCTAAAAAATATTTTTTTAACAATGATATACAAAATTATAAATTAAGTAAATTTATTCGTGGATTATCAATTATTAGACAGATTCCTCTAAATGAACTAAAATACCGCCATATTATTTAAGTTTCAATAAATTATTATTTACTATTTTAGTATTATAAATTAAATTTTTAATAATAGGGTATCTAATCCTAGTTTATATTAAAATTTATTAAATCATAAATTTAAAATAAAATTTAATTAAATTAAAATTTCACTTAATAATTTAATGTTTATTTTAATAATTTTATTATTTATTATATACTGAAATAATTTAATTTAACTTTTGTTTAACCGCAACTGCTGGCACAAAATTAGTTATTAATTTTTATATTACTAAATCTTAATTTCTTAAATTTTTAATATTAATTACTACCAAAATAAATTAATTATTATTAAAATAATTAAAATTATATACTAAAATTTATATGTAAAATAAATTCATAATAAATTTCCAAAAACATAATTATTTTATTATATATAGAAAAATTTGACATAGATTTTTTTTTTTTTTTTTTTTATATTATATATTTAATATAAATTAATAAATTTTTATTATTTCTCTTATTTTTCTTCTAATAATATCCATATTAAAAATTAATTTCAATATAATCCTAATACAGATCATTTAAATAAAAATTAATTATTAAAATTAAAATTTAATTAAATTTATTTAATATATTTTTTAATTTAATATTTACATTAAATATTTATATATATATATATATTTATAATATAATTAAATTATTTATATATATATATATATAATTAAACCATTTTTAATAATTTTTATAATAAATATAAAATA